GCGCAGTCCAAAGAAATGAAAAAAAAAGGGGGGCCCTCCGTTCCAATTTAATCTCTATCTAATTTTCTTATCAGAATAGCGGATCGAGTCCGAATTCAATAGGTCAGGTCTACTTACTTTTCCCCTTTTAGTTGCTGATTTCTAATCTTTCCAACGGATTAGGTTGAAATAATGAAAACAAAAGAGGAATATTTGGTGATTCAATAGACGCCTTCTCTTTTCATTTTAATGAATAAATGTTCCATTTTATAATTACTAGAACATATTCTACTTATATTATACAGTTGTTTCCTTTTTCCTAAAAAAAAAATAGCAAGAAGCAAATCTATTCTATGTTCAAATAGTACGATTCGGGTTTTATGAAAAAAGTAAAAAGCCCCTTATCGGATTTGAACCGATGACTTACGCCTTACCATGGCGTTACTCTACCACTGAGTTAAAGGGGCCCTTTAATGGAATTCCTGAATTGAGTCACTTTGTGGATAAGATATCTCTCTCCCACTATAATTACATAACATATATATATATATATTCTAGACTATCAAAATAGACTATACTATATAATAAAGTAAATTCATAGTGGCTAGTGGCTCTTTCCAGAAAAACAAAGTTGATTTACTAGAACGATTTTTTGAGCTTTTTAACCTAGTACTTCAAAGCCGGCCCTCTTTTTTTCTTGGCTTACCCATCAGAACAAAAATCACTTGATACATGTACCTACCAATTTGACATAGATCCAAGATTTTTCATTCAATCATATGATTAAATCATATGCTGGAGAAGGTCGATTTGTCCCCTTAATCAATAAAAAAAATTCCTCCATTTTCGGGATTTATCCTTTCTTAATTTTCTGGTTTACTAGGAAGGCACATTTCGTCTTAAAAGCAAGATGAATGAATCAATAAAGTGGAAGAAATGGAATTGAAAGTTGTATTTTTATTTTTGGGGGTGTATAAACCATTCCAAAAAGGAACCCTTTCCCTCGTATTTAGTTCTATTTTTTTTTTTTAAGAAAAGGGTTCCATATATTTAATCGAAACTCTTTTTTTTTTCATGCGGTTAGAATTAAGGATTCATAAATAGGAATGACGAATCAAAAAACTCTACAGAATCGTGAACGTGAGGCGTGGAAGGATCTCTTGGGTCGAATCATATTCTTCCATTTTATTAATTCTATTGACAATTTCGAAAAACTGTTAATACTATGAGCATAGTATGATGGCGGTCGGACACGTATGCCCCCATCGTCTAGTGGTTCAGGACATCTCTCTTTCAAGGAGGCAGCGGGGATTCGACTTCCCCTGGGGGTAGGGTACTACAAAAGGAAGTTGATCGTGCATTATCAATGAGCCTAAAATGGAAAATGGAATTTATTTTTCCTGGGTCGATGCCCGAGCGGTTAATGGGGACGGACTGTAAATTCGTTGGCAATATGTCTACGCTGGTTCAAATCCAGCTCGGCCCAAGAATTCGCTCATAGATCCTGAGATGTAAATTTTTGTCTTCCCGAACGCACGATACGTTGGAATAAAAGAATTCCATTTTTCTAAAAAAAAAAAGGATCTAGATTCATATCAGTATCTGTAAGTATAAAGAAAGTCTAAGGAAACGAAAATTTTTATTTAAAAATTGATTCTCAATCGATTTAAAAATAAGGTTAAAAATAAGGAAAGGATCAGTAGTAATGTAATTTGTGTCGCTCTCACCAAAAATTTTTAATTCAACCCGAAAAATATTGATGCGGTATACCTTACTTATTTCCCTGGGATTGTAGTTCAATTGGTCAGAGCACCGCCCTGTCAAGGCGGAAGCTGCGGGTTCGAGCCCCGTCAGTCCCGACGGATCAAATAAACACATAAACTCATCTCTCCATTTTTCTTTTCTGACAAAAAGAGGCACTAGGAATTTTTTTCGTTTTTCTCACCAAACACAACCAAATATATAAATTTTCATTACTTCAACTAGTACCGATTGGTGGGAGAGAGGTAGAATTGGATTAGTCCAATTATTGGAAACCTCATATTCAGGGTTCAAAGGGATAGCGTACTGCGTCTGGTTTTTTAATTTATTGCCTCTATCTAATGGGATAGAGTATCCTATGTTTCTCGGGAGCACATACACAACTAGAATTAATTTCTTGTACACTACAAAATATAATTCGAGTTACCCCGAAAAAGAGTTTTCAGATTCAAACTCTCTCCCTTTCTATCTATGCAGTCTCAATGCCCCAAACCAACTCCTTTTTTAAAATATCTATCTAATTAAAGTTTTACACCGAACTTTTAATGTATGCTATTACTAATGTAAGAAAAGAGAATATTAATAAAAGAAAGAATGTTATTGAAGATTAGATCTTTTATACCGGAATTTCGCTTTTTCACACTTTTCTTTTTCTTGTGAAAATTATATCATAATAAAAAACAGGAGTTTCGAGTTTAACTCCTTCCCCCCTTTCATTTTACTTCTATTGTTGTTATTTTTTATGGGGTCAATGCAATGTAAGTGGAAAACGGTCAGAGGCTACTTCATCCGATGATTGTCCAAGTAAGACGGTAGGTTATGAATGGAAAAGAAAAAGAGTTCTTGATTCGATTACGAATTCAATTACGAATTCAATTTTCTATTGAGTATGGATAAAGGATCTTCCTATGTTATACTATTACTATTTAATTCGCGACGACGAGGTGATTTGATAGCCCAGATATTGTTATTCATAAGATTGATACGATTGAATATCATCGAGATGTAATTCATCCCGTTGAATTTCCAGGTGAATTTTTTTTTATCTCTATGGGATTAAATCCCGAGTTATTGCGAAGTAAAAACCAATGGGATTATGGAAGTAAATATTCTCGCATTTATTGCTACTGCACTCTTCATTCTAGTTCCTACTGCTTTTTTACTTATCATATATGTAAAAACAGTCAGCCAAAACGATTAATCTGAATGAAACTTGACTTCTTAGGGCTTTATCAATGAGAATGATTTAAGAAAGAAACAAAGGATTCCAATTTCGTTTCTTAAATCTTCAATTAAATACACAGGCTAGAATCACCAATATTCTATGAGATTTTATAATATGGTAGAAAGATTGATATCTTTCTTTCTACCATACTATCTATTAGATTAGCGGTTTTGTAGTGTATAAAGTTGTACTGTCTAAAGAGCCAGGCTTAATGTAGATCAATCTACAATATCTATCTTCATAATATATATATATCGATCGAATTCTATCTATAGAATATACCATAGAGCCCTAGTGCGATTGCTTTGCTACATTTATTTTTTATTTGTATTGATTCCGATTAATTATTAATCCGAAATAATAAAAAAGTAACTCTGACGTTTACGGCGTTAATTCCGAGATTTCGGATTATTTTAAACCGAAATCCCAGTATCCATCGAAAAAAGAAAATAAAAGAAGTAAAAAGTCTATGGGCAAGGACGCCCATTAATTTAAGAAAATAAAAGCCAGTAATATGTTTTCTTTAATTTAAAGAGGCAAACAAAGAAAATGAAAATACAAATAAATAATAAGAAGTGGTCTGTTATTACTCATTCTCCCTATATAATTTTACGAAGATCCCTGCGGCGAAATAGAGAATTTAGGAAAATTAAAATTTCTTACCACCCTCGCGTGTATCCCCTTCCGAAATACAAACATGGGAATCATTGAAATATATATATGTTTGATTGGCATTATTCTAATTATATTTAGGTATAGTTAAAACAAAACGCTTTGTATAATAATCTATAAAACAATCGATAAAGTTTGATTCCTTACCGCAATTAGATTAATAGTATTTCTAGAGTCCACTTCTTCCCCATACTACGAGTGAAAGGGAAAATGTAAAGACTACCATTAAAGCAGCCCAAGCGAGACTTACTATATCCATGTGAATTATGTCCCCTATCTTTAGGAATATGAAGGAATTATTCCATTCTTGTTCACTAATAATAGTGAAATCCAGGGTGCATAGTCAAAAGGGGATTCTTACCCCAAACTCTTTATTTAATGAACCAATCCAATAAATGCACTTATAAGAAATTTTTTCAAAAGTTTCTGATCATTATGATTTCTAGTCGAATTGGGAAAGATGAAGCACAAGCAAAATATGCAACGATCCCTGTGGCTAAGGGGGTATTACTAAATATAGCAGGTAGGAATAAAAATAAAAACTATATTAATATAACCAAAGTAGATCATTATCTATCACACACATACCTCTATTTTCTTTTCCATTTGGTCTATTTCGTCTCTGTGAAAAAAGGGAGAGACAGTCGATACAGAAGTTTTTTGCCGCTTTTTTATTTTTTTATATAAAAAAAAATAGAAAAACTGAATTATCCATTATCCAATCAAATATTGATCGAATATCTGAGTACTCAAAGACATTCGTGACTTTGTAGACCACAGTAGTTTCTCCACAATTACTAATTGTTAGACTCCCCTTTGGTTATCCAATCTAATTAAAGTTAAAGGCCCAGTCAAAAAAAATTCCATTACATTAATCGTGTAGTGTAAGGGCTCTCAAGACTTATCGATTCCCTTCCTAGTACGAAAATCTTTTTTTGAATCCTAGACACAAAAAGTTACAGATCTTTTGAGAAACCTCTATATGTTTCGAATCAAGTGCGTACCGGCAGCTCCCTCTTTCCCCTCTACTGGGGAATATTTCGGTGAGTTATATAAAAAAAAATAAGGGATTTTCGGTCTTTTGTTGATCAGGCGACACCCAGATTTGAACCGGGGAAAAAAGGATTTGCAGTCCTCCGCCTTACCGCTCGGCCATGTCGCCAAAAAAGAGATGACAATATTACCCCCTTTTTGCTTGCGGGGTGGATTACTGAACTTCGTTTTTTTGTACTTGCATCTTGAATCTCGTTTGCCTTAAACAAAAGAAAGCATTCCCTTTTTTTATAAAATCCACCCCTTCGATTGATTGTATAGTCTTGCCAAATACGCAATACCTAAAAACTTCCCCTATCCTTTCTATTGA